TACAAAAAGCTCACGCCCTTCTTTATCTCTAAAGATAGGGTGTCCTAACCATCCTACCGCTATTCCATCTCCGTTATCCATTGAGCCTGCCCTGAATAATCCCCCTTTTGCCGGATTATTGCCGATATAATCATAAAAAGCTAATTTTTCAGGAATTTTAGACCAGGCTTCTGATAAACTTTGATTTTCGGCTAGCCCGTCGCTAACTCTTCGATATATCTCTTGCTGGAAATAACCCTGATCCCATTGATAACGAGTGGGACCAAACAATTCGATGGGAGTAGTTGCTGAACCATACCACATAGTTCCAGCAACAACAAAAGCTGCAAAAAAGACAGCCGCGATACTACTGGAGAGTACGGTTTCAATATTTCCCATACGTAATCCTTTGTATAGACGTTGTGGCGGTCGAACGCTAAGGTGGAATAGACCCGCTAATATGCCCAGTGTACCTGCTGCAATATGATGAGAAGCTATTCCTCCTGGAACAAAAGGATCAAAACCTTCCACGCCCCACGACGGATTTACAGGCTGTACTCTTCCCGTTAGTCCATAAGGATCGGACACCCATATTCCAGGACCGTACAGACCTGTTACATGAAATGCACCAAAACCAAAGCAAGCCACCCCGGAGAGAAATAAATGAATGCCAAAGATCTTGGGCAAATCCAAAGAGGGTTTTCCTGTACGTTCATCAGAAAATATTTCTAGATCCCAATAGACCCAATGCCAGATAGCCGCCAAAAAGCATAAGCCAGAAAACAAAATATGTGCCCCAGCTACACCTTCGTAACTCCAAATTCCCGGATTTGTTACAGTTCCTCCTGTGATACTCCAACCCCCCCATGAGTTGGTTATTCCTAAACGGGTCATGAAGGGTATAACGAACATACCCTGTCTCCACATTGGATCAAGAATAGGGTCAGAAGGATCAAAAACTGCTAATTCATACAGAGCCATCGAGCCCGCCCAACCAGCAACCAGGGCTGTATGCATTATATGAACGGAAAGCAACCGGCCGGGATCATTCAATACAACGGTATGAACACGATACCAAGGCAAACCCATGGAAAATACCCCTTTATCGAAGAAAAATAGACACTACGTAACTTTATTGCATTGGAAAGGTTATACTATGACTATCCTATAGACTTCCCCTGTTCAGTAGATTATTTCCTAACAAGGGTTATGATTCTATTCGTAATAATGGAAGAATTCTGTTCGTAAGAACAAAGAGAAGCAGATTTATTCTATACTCGATAAGTACCAATATGCAATGGTGGATTGATACCATTTTCTATGAGTAAATGTATCCATCCTTCATTTATCATTAGAAAGATCTATTCAAAATATTTTCCTTTATTTATTTTGTCTTTCTTTCTAAATTTTTCTAATCTATGGAAAAAATCAATATTATAAATAAAGAAAATAAAACCATATTGTTACGTTTCCACATCAAAGTGAAATATAATATTTAATTCCTTTTTCTTTCAATCCATGCCTATTGGTGTTCCAAAAGTACCTTTCCGAAGTCCTGGAGAGGAAGATGCATCTTGGGTTGACGTATAGTGCGACTTGTCAGATATATTGGGTCATATGGGATTTCCCCGTTCTCTCCCCCGATCGAGATATCCTCTGTTTCGCCCAAGAAGGAGAAATGGAATCATCCATAAATTGGAGCGTGAAGTGCAATTAGATGCATTGTTTGGAGGAATTCATAGTACTATTATCAATTAGAATAATTTATGGTTGGCTTTGATTGGACTCAAAAAATGAAGTATCCAGGCTCCGTTTAGAAAAAACCCAATTGGTAATATATCTATGATTACTACGTGTATCCTAAATGATTCCTGTTTGTTATTTGGAAAGTCATAACAAAAAGAAATGGTGGTGAGAAGATTTGTCCTATATGTGCAAATCAAAATGGGGTGGATCTTTACCCGGAGTAGAGCATAAACCTAAAAAGATGAAAGAGACCCATTCAGGAACAAGAAAATACCATCGTGATTTGGATTGAATCTCGATGAAACAATACATCAATGAAAAGTGAATTCGATAAGTTTTTCTATTATATTATAAAGAAGAAATCAAAATTCGTCTTTATTGAAAAATCGAAGAAAAAGCCCTTAATCTATACATTGATTCTTTTTTTTCGCTATTTTTTTTTTGAACCGTATGCACCAAAAGGTGCATGTACGGTTCAAAAGGGATACAATTTTGCCCTACTCAACCGACTTTATCGAGAAAGATTACTTTTTTTAGGCCAAGAAGTTGATAGCGAGATCTCGAATCAACTTATCGGTCTTATGGTATATCTCAGTATCGAGGATGATACCAAAGATCTGTATTTGTTTATAAACTCTCCTGGCGGATGGGTAATACCCGGAGTAGCTATTTATGATACTATGCAATTTGTGCGACCAGAGGTCCATACAATATGCATGGGATTAGCCGCGTCAATGGGATCTTTTATCCTGGTTGGAGGAGAAATTACCAAACGTCTAGCATTCCCTCACGCTTGGCGCCAATGGGGTTTTTTATTTGAGAGAAAAAATAAAACTATGCCTTCGCCATATGAATATTAAGTAATAATAGCATGGCACTTCGAATTCGATATGAAAAAATTTTGTATTGTTTTTTTTTCAAAAGATTCGATTATGTATCGAGAGAGTAGTATGAGATAAAAGATATTTCCGATTTTCTCTTATCTATCGGAAGTCCAATTCAGCGTTACAAACTTGGTTGTTTTCACACCGAAAGGCTCTTAACAATTTTAAAGTTATAAAAAAAAGAGTGCAAAAAAAAACCAAAATTTTCCCTTTTTGGTTGGATCAAAAAGAAACTTTGGGATTGCTGAATCAAAGAACAAAAAAAAAAGAATCCATTTTCAAATAGAAAAGCAACGGAGCCATCATAGTATTTTTGAACTCCTCCAAAAGGAAGGGTGGCAATTTGACCATTTACCCGTCTGGGGCTGATAGATTCTATTTTTATCTGGAAAGTAAGGGTCAATTTGATTGTATAGCCGTATGCAATGCACAAAAGATGATGCCCGTACGGTTGTTCAATTCTATCTTTTTTTCCTATTATTCTTGATCTTCCTTTTCTGTTCCTTTCATCACATCAGATAGAGAAATCTTCTATCATCAGGGTAATGATCCATCAACCCGCGAGTTCTTTTTATGAGGCGCAGACGGGAGAATTTATCCTGGAAGCGGAAGAACTGCTCAAACTACGCGAAACCCTCACAAGGGTTTATGTACAAAGGACGGGCAAACCATTATGGGTTGTATCTGAAGACATGGAAAGAGACGTTTTTATGTCAGCAACAGAAGCCCAAGCTTATGGAATTGTTGATCTTGTAGCAGTTGAATGAAAAAAAAATGGATTTTGTGCAAATCCGTGATTTGATATTTTATCTCCGAGTTTAACTATTAAATAAAAAAATTCATAATCATCCGGTTAGGAGCAATCTAAACCAGCCCATTATGTATATATTCAACATGCCAACTATTAAACAACTTATTAGAAATACAAGACAGCCCATTCGAAATGTCACGAAATCCCCCGCTCTTGGGGGATGCCCTCAGCGTCGAGGAACATGTACTAGGGTGTATGTGCGACTCGTTTAGATCATGAGCTGATACAAAAAAGCAAGAAACCGCTTCCGGTATGAATGATTAGTCCAGTGATATAGGATCGAATGGAAGAAGGAACTCCATTTACTATCTACTTACTATCTAAAAATAAGCCAATCGATCCCTCTATTGTGTATAAAATTTATGGTTTCCACTGGTGCAAATCCAATCACCTGAATTTAAGATGAGAAACAATTCTCCATTGGTAGCAAATCGTTATCCATTAAGCGGAGGAAATCTTATTGAAATTCAAAAAAAAAAACATAAAAATGAAGTTCTCGCTCGGTCAAGAACGGACTACGAGGGTCAGCTACCCAGCGAAATTTCATAATTAAATACCGTTACTGTATAGGCGGGTCTTATTGTGAAAGACCTGTTACTGGATAATTCATGAGTAGAGCCAAAGAGTGTGATGTGAACTATACAAGTTACCAATAACATTGATGAAATATTAAATGAAGTAAAGGCTCCGGTGTATAGAGAAGACCTCACCGTTTAAGAAGTAACCATAGAAACGAGGAAACCCACTATTTCTTTATCCATTTAATTTCTATTTCTTTAAAAATACCGAAAAAAAGAAAAAAATCGTGGTTGGGGAGGTTATAGTAGCCAAAGCCGTTGGAATTTGTATTTTATACATTGGAAAAATCCGTTTGGTTATTAATAGACCAGGGCGGGTAAAAGAATAACTGAAAGAAACGAAATCAATTAGTTATTTGTCAAAATTTTATTTATTCAATGACCAGAATTAAACGCGGATATATAGCCCGGAGGCGTAGAACAAAAATTCGTTTATTTGCATCAAGTTTTCGGGGGTCTCATTCAAGACTTACTCGAACTATTACTCAACAGAAAATAAGAGCTTTGGTTTCGGCTCATCGGGATAGGGATAAGCAAAAGAGAAATTTTCGTCGTTTGTGGATCACTCGGATAAACGCAGTAATTCGAGAAGGGAGAGTATTCTATAGTTATAGTAAATTAATACATGATCTATACAAGAAGCAGTTGCTTCTTAATCGTAAAATATTGGCCCAAATGGCTATATCAAATAGGAATTGTCTTTATATGATTTCCAACGAAATCAGAAAAAAAGTAGATTGGAAAGAATACACCGGAATAATTTAAATGGAGTTCCCCGGAGAATGAACTCCGGGAAGGTGGGGTCAAAATGACTATAAGAAAATATGCTAAAGTAGTCAAAATGAATGAACACGTTCAATAAAAAAAATATTTTTTTCCGGTTCGTTTTTTTTTCTTACGACACCATAATAAAATCTGGATTCTCAAATTTGTCAAACAAAACACCAATCCGCGTTTGAGTTCGGAAAGAAAAAGAATAAGCCTATTTATTTCTGGTTCTAA